AGGTTTAACTCCCTTTTTTATGTCTATGTCAGACCAATCACTTCCCGAAAGGATCTTATACTTTGTATTATTAATATAATCTAGTTTCTTTATATATATATAATAGATTGAATTTATCTAATTCATTTCTATATAGAATAGAGTGGCGATTAAAATGAATGATTTACTGAGTATAAATCATGAATCAAAAATGGAAAATCATAAAAGATGGAAAAAGCTTTGGTTTGGCATCTAGTCATATCATTCCATTATATTGACAATTTCAAAAAACTGTTCATACTATGATCATAGTATGATCGCGGTCAGGCAAATATGCCCCCATCGTCTAGCGGTTCAGGACATCTCTCTTTCAAGGAGGCAGCGGGGATTCGACTTCCCCTGGGGGTAGGGTACTACGAAAGGAAGTTGATCATGGATTATCAATAAACCTAGAATTGATTCTTCCTGGGTCGATGCCCGAGCGGTTAATGGGGACGGACTGTAAATTCGTTGGCAATATGTCTACGCTGGTTCAAATCCAGCTCGGCCCAATAATTCGCTGATCCGCCATAACAAAAAATGCCCATTTTTTTTTTTTTTTGTTTTCCAGAAAAGCCAAACAAAAAAAGTAGGGAAGAATAAGAATAAAAAAAGTCCAATTTTCTGATATATCCATCCCTACCGCTATTTGTTTTTTATTTGTTCTATTTATTTGTTCCCATAAATTCTGAACTTGATAACGATGTAGATTCATATCAGGATCATTAAGTATAAAGTTTAATGAAAAGAAAGAGTAAAGTAAACAAAAAGGACTCTTTTTTCATTTTAAAATTGATTATCGATCGATTTATTTGGCAATAACCAAAGGATTCCTAGTAACTAGGAATCCGCGCCGCTCTCACCTCTCACTAAAGTGCATACCCGTATGGATATCAATATATCACTCGCGCCTTTGTTTGTTACAACACGGCGATTCGAATCTAAAATCTAAATAGAAAATGGCTTGAATGAAATCATAAGAATATCTATGCTGTACACTTTTCTTTATTTCCCTGGGATTGTAGTTCAATTGGTCAGAGCACCGCCCTGTCAAGGCGGAAGCTGCGGGTTCGAGCCCCGTCAGTCCCGACGGATGCAATAAAAAAATACATCAATTGATCCCTCCATTTTCTGTGAAAGGGGATACAAATGACAGAATTTCATTCCCAACGATATCCTTTTTTTTTATTTATTTTTTCCTTTCTATTTTTTGTTGGGGTTTACTTGTAAACTATTTGTAAACGGTGAAAGTGGAAAAGCAGTCAGATGATACATCATCAGATGATTGTACAAGGAAGCTGGTAGATTATCGAAAAGAAAGAGTGGAAAAGAATATATAAATAAAGGAAAGGAATTCTTTTGATTGGACCAGGAATCACATTTTGTATTCGGTGTGGATAAAAGATCTTCCTATGTTATACTATTCAATTCTCGACGGTGAATCGATTTGATAGCTTAGATATTGTTATTCATGATATTGATCCGATTCGATGTCATTGAAATGTAAGTCATCGCATTGAATTTACAAGCGACAAATTTATCATCTCTATGGGATAAAATCCCGAGTTATTGCGAAGTAAAAAAAAAACAATGAAATTATGGAAGTAAATATTCTCGCATTTATTGCTACAGCGCTGTTCATTCTAGTTCCTACCGCTTTTTTACTTATAATATACGTAAAAACTGTCAGTCAAAGTGATTAATTTGAATGAAACTTGACTTTTTATCAAGGATTTAAGAAAAAAAGGATTCCAATTTCACGTCTTAAATAAAATGAATGGACTAGACTCGGCAGTATCCTATAAAACTCGATAGTATGGTAGAAAAATATATATATGAATCTTTCTACCATACTATCTATATCTATTATTGTAATGTATAAAGATACAAGCTTAATATAGATGAATCTACAATATGTATCTTCATCCATGTCGATATCAATTAAATATATGTAATGTACATAGTATCTCAATTTTATTTCTTCGCTTGATCTATTTTATTTGTGTTGATTTCAATCAATCTGAAATAATTGAAAGGCAAGTCTTACGATTTTCTAATTCTTTCATTTCATGGATTTGATTCTTTTGATGGATACCGAGATTCATATTGAAAATAATCAGAAATGAAGGAAAAATGTAATGGAATAGGCATATATTAATTTAATAAAAAAAAAACGAAAACCAAGTAATCTTTTTTTTTAACATTTCAAAGAAGTAATTCATTGAGCAGTTGACAGATGATCCAAAGAGTTCAGTTCTATGGTAACTTTTCTTTGTATTTCGTTTCGAAAAAGGGGTATACCCTACCGATTTAAAATTGAACTTCTTTTCTTTTGATCCATGATATGAAATGAGTCAATAAAGCATGGCATAAATGAAATTCCTAAAATAATAAATAAAACAGGGGGTAAGTGTGCAATATGTGACTCCACTGAGGCAAGATCTTATTAAATAAAAAAACGACTTTTTTTCTCTTTGAACAGTTTTTTTCTCTTTGAACAGTAAAGAGGGAAGGAAATAAAAACAAGTTTACTTTCGAAATACGAACATGGGAATTATTGAAATGTTTGTTTGATTTTGATTGAAAGGGTATTATTCATCTATATTATTCATAGAATACATTACTTCACTAGAATCCAAGAATTTCGAAATGAAGACTAATAAAATAGTTAAAAAAAAAGGCTTTGCAAAACGATCTTGAAAACAATTGATACGGTTTGATTCCTCAACCCAATTAGGAGTACCCCTAGAGTCCACTTCTTCCCCATACTACGAGGGAAAGGGAAAATGTAAAGACTACCATTAAAGCAGCCCAAGCAAGACTTACTATATCCATGTGTATTATGTCCCCTATCTCTATGAATCTGAATATGAAACAAATATGAAGGAATTTTTCCATTATTGTTCACTAATAATAGTGGAATTACCGGCGCATCGTCAAAAAGAAAAGGGAATTCTGACACACCACCGTTGATGAAACACTTCAATAAATCCGCTTATAACTTATAACAAGTTATTATATGATTTCTAGTAAAATCGAGAACCATTAAGCACAAGCAAAATACGCAGTAACACTTTTGGAAGTATCAAAAGAATGTTACTCACATGTAGCAATAATAAGACTTATTCTTTCTTTTGGTGTCCCGCAAAAAGTAAAAGCCAATTATCCATCCAATCTAATATTAATTGGATGCCTGAACACTCAGAGACTTTCATCAGTCTGTATCCAAATTCCAACCCTTCTACAACCATTCATTAGTTAATTAGACACTCCCATTATGCAATCTAATTCAAGACTCCGCTAGTAGCCCCTCCATTAGTAGGGGAGGGGCTACCATATCAAGATTTACTGATTCCCTTCCACTACTCTAGTTTTTCCTTGAATCCTAGACTACAACACTTTAGAAAACAAAACCTCCGGAAGTTTATAATCAAGAAAGTCTCAAGAGTCCTTTTCTTACACTTGTTTTTGCTGGCGAAAATTTGTCGAGTTATATCAGCAAAAGCAAAACAGAATATAGGATTTCGAGTTTTTTGTTGATCAGGCGACACCCGGATTTGAACTGGGGAATAAGGGATTTGCAGTCCCCCGCCTTACCGCTCGGCCATGTCGCCAAAAGGCTACAAACAAAAAAATGAGAGTATGCCCTTTTTATTTTTAGATTGGATCCATACCTTCAATTGGTTATAGTATCTCAAGACACACAATATCTAAAAACTTTCCTTTTCTTTTTTCTTTTCTATTGAAAAAGAAAATGTGGATTCTCAGTTACAAAAGTCAAAATTCAGAACAAATAAATTGGAACCATTAACTATTAACTATTGGCTGCAAATTTATGGACGATTCTTCTTCACTTGTCTTTTTATAATGGTATAATAAAATCAAAATGGATACATAACTAATCAGTATTGATTTTTTTTTCAATATCAATAAAAAAAACTTTCTTAATTTCAATTATATTATAATATAATAATATAACAGCAATTCTATGTAAACCCCAGAACCTAAGTTGTTACACAGCTATAGTTATCTAATGAGGTATTTTATCTATCTAGATATGATGTCCATAGGGAATCAGCAAGAAATTATCGTGTTTCAATTTTTCATTGAATAGATTCAAATTTAAGAAAAAATAGAATTTTTGATAGAGCACGCCATGTGTTGTCTCCACTAGAGCGCTATAATGGAATAAAAAGAAAAGAGGAAAGACATAGATAAATAGAAATGCTATATCCGCACATGTTTAATAAATACAAGCCCTCTTTTCGTACGCACTTCAATCATATTTTAAATATTCTACTAAAAAACTAAAAAGTGGGTAAAAACATCTCTCTTCTATGCGAATCATTTTTTGAACAATGGAATCCATGAAAAAATTAAGTGCTAGAAAAATCAACTCTCTCCCTATATATATTTTATGATTATTTTGTCTTTATCTCAACGAACGGATCAAATCAGGAATTCATTTCATTTTTCTGGTATTCAATCGGATTGGAATATGTAATATCATAATAATGGTAGAAATTGAATTATTATTTTTTTTTTATATTCTATACAAAACCCCATAAGGCTAAATGGCATTTATCAATCATTTTCTGTATCTGTTTGTTATAAATATAAATTCAAATTTGAGTATAATTTTTCTTCTTCCGTTCATACGCATTTCAGATTTCATACATTCCATATATATTATATGGTATATGGAGTTAGATAAAATTTCATGTGATTCAGTAAACAGAATAGAAATTCAATTCCATCATTATTAGATCGATTCATATGATTCGATGAAGAATGAGAAAAGAATGGGATTTTTTTGATAAATGGGAAATTCAAAATGCTCGGGGATGAAAATGGGGAAATGTCTACAATACCTGGGTTGAATCAGATACAATTTGAAGGATTTTGTGGGTTCATGGATCGGGGTTTAACAGAAGAACTTTATAAGTTTCCAAAAATTGAAGATACAGATCAAGAAATTGAAT